TGAAGGACATGTCCGGATTTGATAAAATCAATAAAATAAGGTTTTGTCGTTCTAGACCATCGGATTCGCCATAAAGAATCATAAATAAATACGAATAAAAAAAAAGGGGGGGGGGGGGAAATCAAAAAAAAAACAAATAGAGAAAAATTATACAAAGTTATATATAAGTTTCTACCCCCCCTTGGCATTTCTTTAATTGGATTTTTTCTTTAATTGAATTAAGTTTGATTAGACGGAAATTCATTAAAAACTTCCGCTTTCTTTAAAAGATTCTGAACAGTTCCTGTGGGTTGAGCCCCTTTTTCAAGGAAATACAGAATAACGGGAACATTTAAATAAGTTTGATTCTTCATGGGATCATAAAACCCCACGTTTCGAAGATCTTTTCCTTCTCTTCGGGATCGAACATCAATTGCAACGATTCGATAGACGGCTCATTGGGATAGATATAGATGAACAATACCCCCCCTAGAACCGTATAGGAAGTTTTCTCCTCATACGGCTCGAGAAAAAATGATTTGATTCAAAGTTTTGTCTATATATACAATTCTAATAAATTCAATGACAAATGGGCCTATAAAATAAATTAGACTATGATTTCCGTTTTTTTTTTCTTTTTTTTTTTGACTTCAAAAAAAAACCATTCGTACTCCTAACTCAAGTTGGTTAACTCTCAACTAGCTCAAATGAAAAATCTTCAGTTAATGTCATTTATTGAGTGGTCTTTACCCCCTTTTGTTTGCCTCGTTAAAAATTCGATTTTGATTCTTTAGTCTTATCTAGTTATTGAGACTATCGAAACAATTTAAATGGTCTTTCCTTGTTCTTAGATCCTTTCTTTTGATTTTAATCATTGGGTTTAGACATTACTTCGGTGCTTCTTAATCCTTTCAAAATGGCAGCAACGTACCCTTTTTTGATTTCTTTCTCTCAAAGAATCCTATGTACAGTTAATTCTCGCGTGATACACTTTAGATCGAAAAAGTTTGATCAATTACAACAAGTTTTTCTTTTTAATTGGATCCTTTTTATTTCTATATATGGAAGATACGTTTACGAAGTTGTTCCATTTGATCGGTCTTAACCCTAGATCCTTGCCCCCAAGAAATGAATTAATCCTTTTTACTCGAGCTCCATTGTGGACTATTTACAACCCAACAAAAAATGAAAGGTTCGAGTGTAACAGAACAAACAATGTCGAGTCAAGAGCACCCTCATTCCTAGATAAATCGAAAATGGTGGATGTAAAAATCCACAATGGATCGTGTCCTTCAAGTCGCACGTTGCTTTCTACCACATCGTTTCAAACGAAGTTTTACCATAACATTCCTCTCATTTGGGACCCGTATGGAATTGATTCAATTATAGAATCATGAATAGTCATTGGTTTAGTTGTACATAGACACAGTAATCTAGACTTTTCTATATATGATATGTGGAAGAATTTTATGTGGAAGAATTTTTCTGAAAAAAGTCTTAGCAAGACAGCATCTTTAACATATTTAACATATATAAATAATATATATAGATAATAGAAAGAAATAGAAAGATATCAACGAATAACTTTTTCAATCTGCATCTTCGAGCAACTCAATAGCATAGATTCAACAATTTCCTACTTTTTGCTTTTTGAGTACCAAAAATTCGACTTAGAAAATCATTCAAAAAAGAATATTTCTAATTGATATTGAAAAAGTTTTGTATTTAGACATAATTATTGAATTATTTTATTCAAATAAAATTGTATAATAAGCATCAGGTTTGAAAGATAAGTATTTCTTTTTAAATTGACTCATCATTGATTTTAAATAGATTAAGTAGATGAAAGAAAAGAACAAAGAAATCCTATTTTTTTTCATGAGATGGATAAAAAAATGATGTAAATTAAGATTTGAATCTTTATTCTTTTCATCTGATTACGAAAATAAAAAAAAATAGGGAGTGGTTTTCGTATATATCAGATAGACTGAACAGTTGGCACTGTTATCGATATTCTATAATATCGAATTGAAATCATTATAAGCTAAACATTTCCCGATTCTATATTATATGTATTTTGTTTCACTTTAACATAGAGTTGAGTAATATTGAAATAATTGACTCTTGTCATAAAGTCAATAAAAGTGATAGGATAAATAACTCCTGCCTCAATCGTTCCATAGATTTCCAATTTCTCATTAGAGCCAAGCACGAAATACCTAACTAAAATGAGATTTAACCAGAATCCATTGGCTCCATAAAAAAATCAAAAAATTTCTCCATTATATGGAACTTGATGATTTGATAAGGAGATTCGAAGAGACACAGATATTAAAATTAATACGGATTAACTCCTATCCACTTCGCTACTTCTTTCTATGGTAAGAATGCAGCGGATATGCGCTGGGACGGAAGGATTCGAACCTCCGAATAGCGGGACCAAAACCCGTTGCCTTACCACTTGGCCACGCCCCATTTCAATTTCTAATCGACACTAAGAAACAATAATATTGTTATTGATTGTTTGTCAATTACAGTCCAAATATATATATATCTATAGAATAGATTGGTACTAGGATTTTGATATATATATCGATATAGAATTCAACTTTATTTATTGATCATTACATAGAATTCAATTAAGATATTGTATGAAAGTATGATTTCTTCTATTCTCAAAGGAGAATTGGAGGATTTTTGATTGGGTGGGTTCAAAGAAAAAGAAGGATTTTTTGTCTACCTTACTTACTTTCTTCCTTTTTCTTATATCCAAAACTCAATAAAAATGCAATTATCTCCAAGAACAAAATGCCTGTTATGCTTAATATCGTTAGTTGGACCTGTATTTGTATGAATTCTGTCCTTTATTGGAGTAGTTTTTTCTTGGGCAAATTGCCCGAAGCTTATGCTTTTTTGAACCCAATCGTAGATTTTATGCCAGTCATACCTGTTCTTTTTTTTCTCTTAGCTTTTGTTTGGCAAGCTGCTGTAAGTTTTCGATGAGATTCTTAATAAGAATATCCTAGAAAATGCCTGATTTCTTCGAGAACAAATTCTAACAATTTATAAAATCAGATAAGTTTTAGAGTATGGACGCTGAATTTGCACACTGAAATTCTTGTATAGTCGCCATAACGACTTACCCCCATTTCCTCAATTTTCACCCTTTTTCTAGTCAAAGACCCTAACCCTATTAGGGTCTCCTACAATATCTAATTTTTCTATGAAAAACATTTTTTTTTTAATGAAAAACAAATGCATTTTTGACAATTTTTTTTCTATTTTTATAAAAAAACCTCCTCTACTGGTGTCAAAATAGGATAGGGGATAGAAAGATGGAAAATCTATTCTCTTTTTTTTTTTTTTTGCAAAAATTATCTTGGAGATTGTGTAATGCTTACTCTGAAACTCTTCGTTTATACCGTAGTGATATTTTTTGTTTCTCTCTTTATCTTTGGATTCCTATCTAATGATCCGGGGCGTAATCCTGGACGTGAGGAATAAAATTCAAAGCGTTTTCCTGGGGTAATTTTCAAATCTTCTTAGAATTTCATCTAATCCACAGGTTTCACTCACTAAAATTTTTGAAAGTGGAAAAAAGAAATAAAGTAATGAACGGAAAGAGAGGGATTCGAACCCTCGGTACGAATAACTCGTACAACGGATTAGCAATCCGACGCTTTAGTCCACTCAGCCATCTCTCCCAATTGAAAAAGATAATTACTACATTACACACAATGTAAGTAGTCTTTCTTTCTCTCTTCTTTCTCTATTCTATTAGATTCTTTCTCTATTCTATTATATATATAGAGAGAGAGAGAAATTGACAAATAAGGAATTTCCTTTATGTAAAAAGGGGATTCGAACGCGCCAACAATCGAACTAAAGAAAAATAAGGAAGACCTCTTTGTGTTAATTTTGTTCGAAAGGCCCTTCTTGCATATTCTGATTTCTTCTGATGGCCTGGCCTGGTCAGTACCTAGCCGGGCCATTTTTTTATTCCAACGAATTTACGAATTTCTGATATATGATTTGGATTTGAAAAAAAAAAAACACTTTCTTATGTATTATATATTCATATTCAATTGAATATTCAAGCACCAAAAAAAAGAAGAAAGAATATTTACATCCTTTTTCTTGTTAGATTTGATTTTCATTTTCCGAACTAAAAAAAACTTTAGATCTTCCACAATGCACTTTTTGGTTATTATTTTAGTGTTTTTGCAATCTTTTTCAGCAAAAGAGAAAACTTTATTAGTTATTTCACCGAATCTCATTAAATTTTTATCTCCCCAAGAAAAAGTTCAACACTCTCATTTTTTTGATTCTTTAATGATCCTATCTTGATCATGCTCAATTATCTTGTTCGACAAAAGGTACGTTTATATACAATAATCGTATTGTAGCGGGTATAGTTTAGTGGTAAAAGTGTGATTCGTTCTATTAACCCTTTATATAGTTAAAGGGTCTTTCGGTTTTATTCATATTCCGATCAAAAACTTTATTTCTTAAAAGGATTTATTCCTTTACCTCTCAATGAGAAATTCGAGAAAAAAATACACATTCTCGTGATTTAGATCCACGAATCACTTCGAAATTGAAAAGTTGGATTATGAAATTGCGAAACATAATTTTAAAATTGGATTAAGACTTCCAATTTTTTAAGTATGAGTAAAGGATCCATGGTTGAAGAGAGAAAGTGAATTTCTAATCGTAACTAAATCTTCCATTTTTTTTATGTTGAAAGAAATAAATTGAAGCAAACAAAATAGCTATTCAACGATATCTTTGGTTTACTAGAGACATCTGCATATTGTTTTAGCGCGGTGGAAACAAAATACTTTTCCTTAGGATCTTCTCAAATAGAAATAGAGAACGAAGTAACTAGAAAGATTGTTAGAATCACCTTCTTCTAGAAGGATCATCTAGAAAGCGATTCATTTTGTTTGTATTCAGACACAAAGCTGACATAGGTGTTATGGGTATAATTTTGTTCATTTTGTTCACATCTTAGATCTAGC